AAGAGTAATTGAACAAACATTGAATAAAACAGTACCTGAAGGTTCACAGGCGGCTGAATATTTATTCCAGAAGGGCTTATTCGATCTAATCGTACCACGTAATCCTTTAAAAAGCGTTCTGAGTGAGTTATTTCAGCTCCACGCTTTCTTTCCTTTGAATCAAAATTCAATAGAGCATTAAGTTCCTTTTTTATTTGTAGCAAACAAATAGTTAGTTTATCAGAATCCAAGTAAAACGAATATGAATGGGGTTTCTTTGTTGACATAAGATCTAAATTGTAAAAAGAAATCAAAAGTTTTGGATAACTCCTTTTTATCTATATTCTTGATTACTAATTCAGTTAAGAGGCCTCTATCAACAAGAAAAATAGTGAATTCTTATTTTCGTTAAATTCTAGGAAAATAAAAATATGTATATATAATCCAAATATATAATTATAGAATATAGAAACTATAGATATGATATATGCTTTTGTACCTTCTATACTCACTTAGATATATACTTAGATTTATACTAATCTTTATCTTTATAATATAATATTATAAATAATAACAGGTACAAATAGTAAATTGAGGTATCCTTTATATGACAACTTTCGACTTTCCCTCTGTTTTGGTGCCTTTAGTAGGCTTAGTATTTCCGGCAATGGCAATGGCTTCTTTATTTCTTCATGTTCAAAAAAATAAGACTGTTTAGATCTGATGGGCCCAACTCTGATCCATTTTTTTTTTCAAAACTAATACTTGTATCATAACGCAGATACCTATTTAGTGTAAGAAAAGAAGGTATAACATGCGGCGTTTCCGTCGAAAAGGGGCTCTTTGGCCTGTAGAAAGATGATATGGGGGTAAAGGAATTCTATCTATTTGAAAAAATATCAGGATCGCCGGATGGCTGAACTGTAAAATATGTATATGGATATATGTATATTGATGGGATCATACGAAGGGTATTTTTTTTTTATTTTAGATCTAACCAATTTGATAAATTACTCTTAAAGGTTCACATCAAACTAGTACTAGTTGATGAGAGTTACTTCGGAAACAAAAAGAGTAAAGTCTAGGGTATTCTCTCAATTCCAATAAAACGAAACCAGATCAAGTATGAGTTGTCGATCAGAACATATATGGATACAACCTATAACGGGGTCGCAAAAAACAAGTAATTTCTGCTGGGCCATTATCCTTTTTTTAGGTTCATTAGGATTCTTATTGGTTGGAACTTCCAGTTATCTTGGGAAAAACTTGATATCTTTATTTCCGTCTCAGCAAATCCTTTTTTTTCCACAAGGGATTGTGATGTCTTTCTATGGGATCGCGGGTCTCTTTATTAGCTCCTATTTGTGGTGCACAATTTCGTGGAATGTAGGGGGTGGTTATGATCGATTCGATAGAAAAGAAGGAATGGTGTGTATTTTTCGTTGGGGATTCCCTGGAAAAAATCGTCGCATCTTCCTCCGATTCCCTATAAAGGATATTCAGTCCGTCAGAATAGAAGTTAAAGAAGGTATTTATGCTCGCCGTGTCCTTTATATGGATATCAGAGGCCAGGGGGCCATTCCCTTGACTCGTACTGATGAGAATGTTACTCCACGGGAAATCGAACAAAAAGCTGCCGAATTGGCCTATTTCTTGCGTGTACCGATTGAAGTATTTTGAGAAATGAGCTGAGAGAGTGAATGCTTTCTCAGCAGTAAGGAAAAACTAAAGAGTCCCCCTTTTCTATACCATAACTTAACTGAAGTTTCTTCATAACGCTCATTCTTTCTAGTCAAAGAAGACGTATACGTAACGTAACAACCACAAAACAAAACAGTGAATAGATTCATAAGTTCGATACTTTGTAATAGAACTCATGCATGAGAGAAATATTGGATGGCGTAGAGTCAACTAATGAGGTCGGTTCATTAAAAATTCATAGACGAAATGAAAAAATGTCAAAAAAGAAAGCATTCAACCCTCTTTTATATCTCGCATCTGTAGTATTTTTGCCCTGGTGGATTTCTCTCTCATTTAATAAAAGTCTGGAATCTTGGGTTACTTATTGGTGGAATACTAGGCAATCTGAAATTTTTTTGAATGATATTCAAGAAAAAAATATTCTCGAAAAATTCATAGAATTGGAGGAAATCTTTCTTTTGGAGGAAATGATCAAGGAATACAAGGAATACTCGGAGACACATCTACAAAACCTTCGTATAGGAATCCACAAAGAAACGCTCCAATTAATCAAGATACACAATGAGGATCATATCCATACGATTTTGCACTTCTTGACAAATATAATCTGTTTCGTTATTCTAAGTGGTTATTCAATTTTGGGTAATAAAGAACTTGTTATTCTTAACTCTTGGGCTCAGGAATTCCTATATAACTTAAGTGACACAATAAAGGCTTTTTCGATTCTTTTATTAACAGATTTATGTATCGGATTCCATTCGCCCCATGGTTGGGAACTAATGATTGGCTTTGTCTACAAAGATTTTGGATTTGCTCATAA